GAGTGAATAGCGAGTTATTCATATTACTGCAGTACAGGTACGACCGATCACTAGTTCCATAGGAAGAATTCCTTTCCCATTTAATATTTCTCAACAAAAACTTCTCTCATTCATCAGCTACCCCGCGGATCTATTCCAAATTTATGAATCGTCCCATGGATTTTGATATTTCGATTGTATGGCGTGGTGTATACACGTTATGCAAACAGAAGGTATGGTTACTCTACTCTATTTTTTCATGGAATGATTATTCCATTCTTTTTTCTCTTTGGATCATAACCAAATCAAAACTTCTCGAGTTATCAGAATCTGTAGTAAAAAAAGTCCTTGGTTATTTAACTTAGATGAAATAGTAATAGTTCCGCTCATTGGTATACTACAAAAATGGGAATGAAATCAATCTGATTCCAATATCTCATATCTTTCCAAACAAAAGGGGACAATTTAAGTGGAAAGCCCATATCTATTTAATATCTATTTATTAGAATAAAATTAGTCTGTTTTTATGTTATTTCGTACTGTATAATTCCTTTGCTTTGTTTGTGGGATCATTTTCCCCGAGGGGTAATGAAAAGAATTCTAGAATGGATTGCTAATTATGCCTAGATCTCATATAAATGGAAATTTTATTGATAAGACCTCTTCAATTGTAGCCAATATCTTATTACGAATAATTCCGACAACTTCAGGAGAAAAAAAGGCATTTACCTATTACAGAGATGGTGCGATTTGATTCTTTTTTCTTGTTTTTTTTAGCCCTCACCTCAGTCTTACGAGAAAGAGACGCGGTTCGGTATAGAAAGAACGAAATTCTTGAAATAAACCTACGCTCGGTGAAGGTGAAGTTTGGAGATAGAACAATTCCTTCTATCGTGTATCCTCGATTGATGCAGCCTCAGATGTTTCAATTGTTGATTTGAGTATTGAGCGAAAGGTTACACCTATGGGTTCTGTATTGCGGGTCAATCCTACACTACATTAGTACCAATAGACGGCATAAGGGAAAAAGCACTACACCTAGGAATCAACAACACAAAAACTTTGTTATAAATTCCCCCTTTCCTTATCGGTATCGGGACTAACAAGAATGGTTGGGACAACAAACATCCATCTCGTTTGTACTTTGGATACCCGTATAACCATCAAAGATCGTTGAAGTGACTAATTCCTGGAAATAGAAGGCGTTGAGAACAAAGAAATTGTTGGAGTTACCATTTATATCTAACACTAATATGATTGGTGTTAAGAAAAAACCTCTTGCGGGAAGGCTGGCTAGAGATTTCTTGTAAAAATACTAGTTCCTTTCAGTTCATAATGAGATGAGAATAGTTCAATTTTTATTCTATGGATTATTCCCCTTAGTACTATGCGCAGAAGGGAGGAGCCGTATGAGATGAAAATCTCATGTACGGTTCTGGAACGGAGATTTTTTGAATAGAATGAACGACCGTAACGGATGTTGGCTCAATCCGAAGGAAATTATGCGGAAGCTTTACAGAATTATTATGAAGCTACGCGACCAGAAATTGATCCCTATGATCGAAGTTATATACTCTATAACATAGGCCTTATACACACAAGCAATGGAGAGCATACAAAGGCTTTGGAATATTATTTCCGGGCACTAGAACGAAACCCATTCTTACCACAAGCTTTTAATAATATGGCCGTGATCTGTCATTACGTGCGACTATCTCCACTATAGAAATAAGGAAAAAAAGCAAAGATCAAATTGGCTAGTAAATACTAGAAAAAATAGGCTTTCTACATAATGCATCGTCCAAAGCAACGATTTTTATCAGCTGTAGCAAGGAAAGAGACTTCACGAGAACCAAAATAGGAAGAAAAAAAAAAAATGAGTGTAGCCTATATACTATATTCTATGGATAAAGGATCAAATTGATAGAGAAAGCACCGTAAAGATCAATTAGCGAGCTATTGAGTCGATACAGTTAAGAACTGCTTACTTATGTCATGATATGGGACAAAAGTTAGGAATCAACTTATGTAATAGAGTCGATCCACTAAGGTATTGAGCAGCGGTGTAGCATCAGATCCCAAAGATAGTAAGTTCTTTTTTCTTATGGAAAAAAGTCTTTTTCAAAGATTCTATATGAATTCCATATATGAAACCGAGATAGTTACCTTTCAGAAAATTCTAACGATATTGTGGGGATACCTATGCTTCATTCTTCTGAAGGTGGGAGAAAAGATCAAACTGATTCTGATTATTGATCAAAATTAGGGTTTGAAACTTATGTAATTAACTTCTTCTGGTTAACCCAAGAAAAAATGGGATAGGTTTATGAGAAATCTAATTCAGTTAGCATAGGGTAGATTAAGATAGGACACAAAAAGAATCGATTTTTGAGCCGTATGAGATAGGAAACTCTCAAGTACGGTTCTAAGGGAAGGAACCACCTATTCCGACCGGGGAGAACAGGCCATTCTACAGGGTGATTCTGAAATTGCGGAAGCTTGGTCCGATCAAGCTGCTGAG